TACAAGAAAAATTCCCGCTGCTACCATCGTAGCAGCATGTATAAGGGCCGAAATAGGGGTCGGCCCTTCCATTGCATCAGGTAACCATACATGAAGGGGAAATTGTGCAGATTTAGCAATCGCACCAGCAAATAATAGAACAGCGCACAAAGTAACAAATACAGAATTGACCTCATTATTAGAAATCAAGTTATTGAATATTTGAAATAAATCACGAAATTCGAAACTCCCCGTTATCCAATAAAACCCTAAAATGCCTAATAATAAACCAAAATCACCAACACGATTAGTTACAAATGCTTTTTGACAAGCCTTTGCTGCAACAGGTCGTGTGAACCAAAATCCTATTAATAGATACGAACACATTCCAACCAATTCCCAAAAAATATAAATTTGTATCAAATTTGAACTAGTAACTAATCCCAACATGGAAGTACTGAAAAAACTCATATAAGCAAAAAATCTCAAATATCCGTGATCATGAGACATATAATTATCACTATAAATCAGAACCATAATTCCAACAGTAGTGATTAATATTGACATAATAGAAGTAAGTGGATCGATCAAGTATCCGAATTCTAAAGAAAAATCATTATTTATAATCCAAGACCATACATATTGATAGACAGAACTGCTATTTATTTGCTGAATAGATAGATTCAGAGAAAAAATCATGACTATACTTAACAATAAAACGCTCTGAAAAGCCCACATACGACGAAGACTTTTTGTTGCCGTCGGAAAAAGAAGAAGTCCCAACCCTATTAACATAGGAACTGGAAGTGGAAGAAAAGGTATTATCCACGCATATTGATATGTCTGTTCCATAAAAAAAGTTTTTTATTCTTAATTAATTGTTTTCGATTCACCGGATCTTACCTCTTTCGAAAAAAGTCAATAAAAAATCAAGATATGCACTAACTTATTGAATAATTTTATATTAGTATTTATTCTGAGTCTTTTCAAAATTGTTCAAATATTCAAAACAAGAAGTTACAGTTGGTCAAATGATATTACTAAGTGACATATAAAAACGAATACTTATAATAGGAAAATGAAAATATAGCAAGGATAAAAATTTAGGCTAAAAAGAATACTTTATCCTGATATGAATTATAGGATTAACTAAGGGCATTGGTCTAATGAAAAAACCTCTTGATTTTCGTTAGTTTATTTAAACTCATTAACTAATTCATTATGGGATTGATTGTTTTCTATTTCAATCAAAACAATTTATTAGTAAAGTTTAGAAGATTATAGATCTAAAATGAACCTTTTTTATCAAGTTTGACTAAAAAAAGACTCCATTTATTAGGCAAAAGTTTACAATCCTTTGAGGTATTTTATTACATGTAAATAAAGTATAGAATAAGGAAAATAAAGGGTTTTTAGGTTATTTATTTCTTTTATTAAGTTTGATTTAGCAGATTCTAAAGATAGAACTTTGAGAGATAAACAACGAGAACTAAAAGTTCCAAAACAAAAATTTTTTTATTTCGAGTAATTTTTGATCCAATTTTAACGGATATTTGACATATCTATATTTCTTTTTTATGAAGAAAATCTTATTTAGATATATGAAGAGAATCTTTTTTAGATAAAAAATATATAATGAATAAGAAATAAGAATTCGTTTTGAACAATAGATGTCTTTCACATCCAACTATAACAATGAGTAACTTTTAAATGGCAGTTCCAAAAAAACGTACTTCGATATCAAAAAAGCGTATTCGTAAAAATATTTGGAAAAGGAAAGGATATGGGGCGGCGTTAAAAGCTTTGTCATTAGGGAAATCTCTTTCTACCGGGAGTTCAAAAAGTTTTTTTGTACGACAAACAAATAAGTCCTAAAATATCGGAATAATCAGATCAAAAAATCGGCTCATTAATTTGTTAATATCAAAGTGAATATAAAATGAATAATTGGCAGTACCTATTCTAATCAATATGAACTCAATATGAAATAGACCCTTAATTTGAATTTTATAAAAGAATTCTTCTGTTTTCTGAATTCTAAAAAAAAAAAAAAAAGAAGAAAGAAAAAATACAAAATTTTTGATTGATTTTATTTTTAGTATATTTTCACTCAAATTTTGGTGGTGGGGAGTCTTCTTTTCCCCATCGACCTTTACAAGAATGACAAATTCTTATGTTTCTCGGGAAGGCCAGATATAATATTTTTAGTTCAAATTAATGAAGTGTTTAAACTAATTGATTCCGTGTTAAAAATTTTTGGATAACTTTCTGACTTCTTAATTTATTTACTATATGGAATGAGTTTTCTATATATCTCCAATTTTCAGCCCAATCAATATCAATAAAAGAACTTAATTGTTGCAATGTTATGTACAAAAAATGTGTCAATTTGGAATAATCCAAAATTGACATATTTTAAATGAATTGATCAAATTGATTTTTTGTTTCAAATTTATAAAATCAGATAAACCAGAAAGAATGACAATAAAAGTAAAAAATGAAACTAATGAACCTTCAAATTGACTTTTGAACTCATTTTTTTATCAATTTGAATCTTTACTAAAAAAACTTATTTGATTGAATTGACTTGTTCAATCTCGACGATTGAACATAAATAGGGTATTATGAGTTCGAGCAAGCCGCTATGGTGAAATCGGTAGACACGCTGCTCTTAGGAAGCAGTGCTAGAGCATCTCGGTTCGAGTCCGAGTGGCGGCATGCCATCTTCTAAAAGAGATCCAATAGATCTTATAATAAAAATAAATTAAATTCCCTATTTCTATTTCTTAATTAATATAGGGGATTCCCTCCCCTTTTTTCATTTTTATGATATTTTCAACTTTAGAGCATATATTAACTCATATTTCTTTTTCTATTGTTTCAATTGTAATCACACTTCATTTGATAACCTTATTTGGCAATGAAATCATAAAACCATATGATTCGTCAGAAAAGGGGATGATAGCTACTTTTTTATGTCTAACAGGATTATTAACCACTCGTTGGATTTATTCAGGCCATTTCCCGCTAAGTGATTTATATGAATCATTAATTTTTCTTTCATGGAGTTTCTCCCTTATTCATATAGTGCCTTATTTCAAAATAAGAAAAAATGATTTAACCACAATAACTGCCTCAATTACTATTTTTACCCAAGGCTTTGCTACTTCGGGTCTTTTAAATGAAATACACAAACCCACAATATTAGTACCTGCTCTACAATCGGAGTGGTTAATAATGCACGTAAGTATGATGATATTGAGCTATGCGGCTCTTCTTTGTGGATCATTATTATCAGTAGCACTTCTAGTCATTACATTTAGAAATATTTTTTATAGTTCTAAAAGTAATAATTTATTAAAATTAAATGAGTCGTTTTCATTTGGTGAAATCCAATACAAGAATGAAAGAAACAATATTTTTCAAAAAACTTCTTTTTTTTCTGATAAGAATTATTACAAGGCCCAATTTATTCAACAATTGGATTATTGGAGTTATCGTGTGATTAGCCTAGGATTTATCTTTTTAACCATAGGTATTCTTTCAGGAGCAGTATGGGCTAATGAAGCATGGGGATCATATTGGAGTTGGGATCCAAAAGAAACTTGGGCCTTTATTACTTGGATCGTATTCGCAATTTATTTGCATACTCGAACAAATAAAAATTTGCAAGGAGCAAATTCCGCAATTGTGGCGACTCTAGGCTTTCTTATCATTTGGATATGCTATTTTGGGGTCAATCTATTAGGAATAGGGCTACATAGTTATGGTTCATTCACGTTAACCTATAGTTAAATTCAAGAAAAGTTCTTAAGAATACAAACAGAATGCAATACGGTGTATATAAAGCATCTTGTCTCAACCGGCGAGAACCGCGTGAATCACTATACTACTTGATTCACACGGTTCTCGCAAAGACCGAGTACATTGGGTAAAATTTTAAATTCATAGTTTGTTTTGACTTTATTTAAAATTTAATTTAAGAGAATAAAAATACTTCTTTTTTTTTTTCATTAGCCAACCAACTCTAAAAATAATAGGAGTTTTTTTTTTTTTTAGAAAACTATCTATAAAAATAATTAGATAGAATACCTTCAACCTTGTCAACTGATAGTGAAAGAACAAAATCGGGGTACATACCAATACCTATTACGGGTATAAAAATGGAGATGGAAACAAATAACTCGCGCGGTCCAGAATCAAAAACATAAGAGTTTGGAGTATTAAATAACTTGTATCCATAGAATATCTGGCGTGACATAGATAATAAATAAATAGGAGTTAATATCATTCCAATTGCCATTACAAAAGTGATGGCAATTTTGGGCATTAAAAGATATTTTTGGCTGGTAATTATTCCTAAAAATACTAGCACTTCTGCAACAAAACCACTCATACCCGGTAATGCAAGGGAAGCCATGGAAAAACTACTGAACATTGTAAAGATTTTTGGCATGGGGATAGCTACTCCACCCATTTCATCGAGATAAACAAGACGTATTCTATCATAGCTCGTTCCCGCCAAGAAAAAAAGTGCAGCACCAATAAAGCCATGAGAGATTATTTGTAAAATAGCTCCATTGAGTCCCGTATCGGTTATCGAAGCAATTCCTATAAGTATGAAACCCATATGAGATACGGAGGAATAGGCTATTCTTTTTTTTAAATTACGTTGGCCGGGAGATGTTGAAGCTGCATAGATTATTTGTATTGTGCCTACTACCATCAACCAAGGAGAAAATATAGAATGAGCGTGTGGTAATAATTCCATATTAATCCGAATCAATCCATACGCTCCCATTTTTAATAAAATTCCGGCTAGAAGCATACAAGTACTGTAATGTGCCTCTCCGTGGGTATCTGGTAACCATGTATGTAGGGGTAGAATCGGCAATTTGACAGCAAAAGCAATTAAAAATCCAATATAGAATATGATTTCCAAAGCCACAGGATACGACTGATTAACTGATGTTTCAAAATTTAATGTTGGTTCATTCGAACCATATAAACCGACACCCAGA